TTCCATGTATTATATAGTTTCTTAACATATCAATTGCGGATTATTTAGTCATTGAGATTCACGGGTAATTCCGATTAATATTTAGAGATAGATATTACCTCTCTTTTTCCCTTTCAAATCAAATAAAAAAAAATGATTGAAGTTTCTCTTTTTGGAATTGTCTTGGGTTTAATTCCTATTACCTTAGCTGGATTATTCGTAACTGCATTTTTACAATACAAACGTGGTGATCAGTTGGACTTTTGATTAATTAATATCTCTGGTCTCTTGACTCACCCCTTTTCTTTAATCCACAGAATATCAAATTGAGATAGCTGCTTGCGTTAGGGAAGCCTTTTCAGCGTAATTAATTTAACCTAACAAAAACGGAATCACGCTCTGTAGGACTTGAACCTACGACATTGGGTTTTGGAGACCCACGTTCTACCGAACTGAACTAAGAGCGCTTTCTTATCATAATAAGGTTTCTTTTTTTTTTTTTAACCCTAATACATCTTACATACATAATCTTTCATTTTTATAGTATGATAAAATGAAAGATTATGTATGTCCAATTTAATCTTAATCGGTCTCAATTGATCCCTTGGTACTGCTCAGAGGAGAAGTCATAGGTAGGGATGACAGGATTTGAACCTGTGACATTTTGTACCCAAAACAAACGCGCTACCAAGCTGCGCTACATCCCTTTCAATTGGTCTACAGTGTCATTGTAGAGAATTCCTGCCCTGTTTTCCATATCATTTTTTTCATTGATATATTCATTTATCTTGCCCTTTCTTTTTTTTGGTCTCCTAGCATATACCACTATACCACATATAATAAAAAAGGAAAATGCATTGTTTTTTGAAATGCTCAAGAAAGGGGCTTTTTTTTTAAGAAAGGGCAAATATTTTCTACGGAATTGTTATCCATTTAGAGATTCTGCGTACAAATACAAGTGGTCCTTAATCCTTAACTGCAACTATCTAGATATCTGATCATATATGTATTAGCCTTATGTATTACAATACAATAAAGAAGAAAGAAGGAGGATTTTCAATGCGAGATCTAAAAACATATTTATCTGTGGCACCAGTACTAAGTACTATATGGTTCGGATCTTTAGCAGGTCTATTGATAGAGATCAATCGTTTATTCCCAGATGCGCTGACATTTCCTTTTTTTTAATTCTAGTTATTGCCGTGTAAGGGTTTGAATAAGATTAGCGATACAATTCTATATCCGAAACTACATCTCACCCCCTTTTTCTCTTTTTTCCCTTTTTAGAATTCCAAGAAGGGATGAAAGAGAAAGAATAAACGTTGATTCAATCGCAACTAAAATAGGGTAATTGAATCAAATTACTAGAGTGAAAAAGGAAAAGGAAATGCCGGTCTAGGGCAAGAGTATCATACAAGATCCTTAACAAAATCTAATACAATTAGATTATAAATATAGTTAATAGTTAATTGTATTACTTATTAATTACTATCTATTGATAGTAACGAAATCTTTTCTAATTTGGTTTCGTTCTAATTTTTTCTTTTTTTGTTTAGCTAAAAAATATAGAAGAGTTGAGTGAATCAAAAATCCAAAGGAGTTTCATGGCCAAGAGTAAAGATGTACGGGTAACGATTATTTTGGAATGTATCAGTTGTGTTCGAAACAGTGTTAATAAAGACTCAAGGGGTATTTCCAGATATATTACACAAAAGAATCGACATAATACACCTAGTCGATTGGAATTGAGAAAATTCTGCCCCTGTTGTTCCAAACATACGACTCATGGGGAGATAAAAAAATAAAAGGAACAGTCAAAATGACATATTATAATATCTAAATATAGATTCTAATCTAAATAAACCCATATATAAACAAACCAAATCCTATATTTTTAATTCGAATTTATTTTAAATCCGACCGAAATAGGATTTCGGTAAAAGGAATAAACAAACCATGGATAAATCCAAGCGACCCTTTCTTAAATCGAAGCGAGCTTTTCGTAGGCGTTTGCCCCCGATCCAATCGGGGGATCGAATTGACTATAGAAACATGAGTTTAATTAGTCGATTTATTAGTGAACAAGGAAAAATATTGTCAAGACGCGTAAATAAATTGACCTTGAAGCAACAACGATTAATTACTATTGCTATAAAACAAGCTCGTATTTTATCTTTGTTACCTTTTCTTAATAACGAGAAACAGTTTGAAAGAACCGAGTCGACTGCTCAAACAATAGGTCTTAAGACTAGAAATAAATAGGTTTAGCTTACTTTTCAATCGAAGCAAAATTCCAATTCGAGCTAAAACTTGATTGGTGTTGTGTTCGAAACATAGGATAATACAGATTTGATTCGTGTGTCATAAGAAAAAAAGCCGCGGGAAAGAAAAAATCATTTTTTATTGAATTCTTTTGTTCATTTTGACAACTTTGTCTTAATCTTATCCTATTTTATACTCTATCTTCCCGGAGTTGATTCTCCGGGGAATTCCAGTCAAATTACTCCAATGGATCCAATATTTCATTGGAAATCATATAAAGACAATTCTTATTTAATATAGCTATTTGTGCAAGTATTTTACGATTTAGAAGCAATTGACTTTTGTACAGATCATTTATTAGTCTACTATAACTACAGGATACTCCTTTCTTGCGAATTACTGCATTTATCCGAGTAATCCATAACCGACGAAAATCTCTCTTTTTCTTATCTCGATCACGATGAGCCGAAATTAAAGCTCGTATTTTCTGTTGAGTAATAGTTCGAGTAAGTCTTGAATGAGCCCCTCGAAAACTTGATGCAAATAAACGAATTTTGTTTCTACGTCTCCGAGCTATATATCCTCGTCTAATTCTAGTCATTGAATAAATGAAACTTTGATGAATAACTAATTGAGTTGCTGGCTCTCAGTTATTCTTTTTCCCCTTACTTATTTAGTTATAACAAAACGGATTCTTCGGATATATAAAATCAAAATTCCAATGACTTTTGCTACTATAACCTTCCCAACCACAATTTTTTCTTATTTCGAAGTGAACTGTCTAAAAATAAGAAATTCATTGATATCTAGTATCTATAACATAGTCAAATAGAGATATATAAAGTAAATATAAAAAGAATAGAGTGGTTCCATCGTTTCTATGGTTACTTCTTAAACGGTGAGGTCCTCTCTATACACCGGAGCCTTTTCCTTCATTTAATGAATCGTACTTTTTTTGGTAACTTGTACAGTTCACACCATTGTGTGGCTCTACCCATGAATTATCCAGTAATAGGTCTTTCACAATGAGATCTACCTATACAGTAACGGTATTTAATTCTGAAAGTTAGCTAGGTAGCTGATCCTGTTAGGCCGTTCTTGGAAGTCTATAATTTATTCTTCTTAAATAATAAATAGGGTTTCCCCCGCGTAATGAATAACCATTTGTTACCAATGGGGAATTGCTTCTCAGCTTATTGAATTTGCACCAACGGAAACCATAAATTTCATACGCAATAGGGGGATATAATAGATTTTTTTTCGCCATTGAATTGAAAAATATCGTTTTATTCTATTTATTTATTGGTACTGATCATTCATACGGGTTGCTACTGGTTGTTATTGGTTCCTTTCTTTTGTTCCAGCCCATGACATGATCTGAACGAGTCGCACATACACCCTAGTACATGTTCCTCGGCGCTGAGGACATCCCCTAAGGGCGGGGGATTTCGTGACATTTCGTATTGGCTGTCTTGTGTTTCTAATAAGTTGTTTAATAGTTGGCATGCTGAATTGTATACAGACTAAGCTGGTTTAGATCGCTCCTAACCGGATGCTTATGAATTCTTTCTATTTAATATAATAGAATATTAAAAGAAGATTAAACCGGGTAAGACGATAAATAACACCCTCGATCAAATCACGGATTTATGCGAAATCTTTGATATTTTCATCCAACTGCTACAAGATCCACAATTCCGTGAGCTTGGGCTTCTGTTGCTGACATAAAAACATCTCGTTCCATGTCTTCGGATACAACCCAAAAAGATTTACCTGTTCTTTGGACATAAACCATTGTGATGGTTTCGCGCAGGTTCAGTAGTTCTTCCGCTTCCAGGATAAATTCTCCCGTTTGGGACTCATAAAAAGAACTTGCAGGTTGATGGATCATTACCCTGATGATATAACATACAAAAGGGTTTCGCAGAATGGGGTAAAGAGAAAGAGACTAACAAGAAAAAATAGAACCGTACAGGCATCTTTTGCGTATTGCATACGGCTCACGAATGGAATTTCCTGTCGAAGCTAAAATAGGATTTCTCATACCAGATCGAAAAAAGGTCCAATTACCACCCTTCTTTTTGGAGGAGTTCAAAATACTATGATGGTTCCGTTGCTTTATATATTTATTATGTCTGTAATTCAGCAATCCCAAAGTTTCTTTTTGAGCCGATCAAATAAAATACGGAAAACTGTTTCATAACATAAATATAAATATTATTCAGAGCTTTATCGGTGTAAAAAAAGTTTGTGACACTGAGATTCCGATAGATCAAATCGGAAATACTTAGTATTTCATACTGCCCTTTCGATACATAATTGAATGTTTTGAGAAACAAATTTTATCATATCGAATTCGAAGTGCCATGCTATTATTACTCAAGATTCTTATTTCATATGGCGAAGGCATAGACTTCTTTTTTTATCTCAAATAAAAAACTCATTGGCGCCAAGCGTGAGGGAATGCTAGACGTTTGGTAATTGCTCCCCCGACCAGGACAAAGGATCCCATTGAAGCGGCTAATCCCATGCATATTGTATGTACATCTGGTGGCACAAATTGCATGGTATCATAAACAGCTATTCCGGGTATTACCCATCCACCGGGAGAGTTTATAAACACATAAAGCTCTCTGTTACGATCCTCTATAGTGAGATATACCAAAAGACCAATAATTTGATTCGCGAGCTCATTATCAACCTCTTGGCCTAAAAAAAGCAATCTTTCTCGATAAAGTCGGTTGATTAGGAGAAAATTGTATCCCTTAGGAACCGTACATGCACCTTTTAATGCATACGGGTCAAAAGAATCGTGAAAAAAAGACTCAATTATAGATTTTGGCTCCTGCTCTTTTTTTAAAAGCAAAATTTTTCTAACGAAAGAGCTTTTCTTCTATTTTTTATTGTAAGAAAGAAAAGTTTGGAACCCTTTCACTAGAATTTCATTCTAATATTCTAATATATAATATATAATATAAAAAAATTTCATTAAACCCGTTGAATTAACTTCTCAATTGATGTATTCTTTCATCGAGATACACCCTCAATCACGATGTCATTTTCTTGTTCCTGAATGGGCCTCTTGAATTCTTTTAGGTTTATGCTCTGCTCCAGGTAAAGATAGGCCCGATTGTTATTTGCACATATAGGACAAATGTACCTACTACCATTTCTTTTTGCTACAAATTTTTGTTGAATCCATTTCATGTCTTCGGCCAAATTTTCGACGCATTCATCTTGTTTTACTCAATTAATTAATAGGGATCATTCCTATTTTTTAGTATAGGAAAAAAGATAATTTCTAATGAGGTATCAATTAATAACCTAGTCAAATATATAATATGGTAATACAAAATATGGTAATACAAAATTTAGAATTAGAAATAGACACAGCAATCGTTGGTATATTACTAAGTTGGGTTTGTTCTAAACGGAGCCTGGATAATTTGATTGGTCTAACCAAGTCAACCATAAATTATTCTAATTGATAATATTAATCTGGATTCCCCTAAAATGGATCTAATTTCACTTCACGCTCCAATTTTTTGATAATCTTTCTTGGGCGAATCAGAGGATATCTCGATCGGGGGAGAGAATGGGGAAATCCCACATGACCCAATATATCTGACAAGTCGCACTATATGTCAACCCAAGATGCATCTTCCTCTCCAGGACTTCGAAAAGGTACTTTTGGAACACCAATAGGCATTAAATGAAAAAAATGAAGTAATCTATTTTACTTTGATGTGAAAACGTAATAGTGGGTTTAGTTTATTGTCCTCAGAATATTGGTCTTTAGCATATCATTTTTTATCTATAGATTGGAGAAGCTCTTTGATAAAGGAAGTCAGAATGACTAACGACAAATTATTCTAAATATACCCTTCGAATGATGAACAAGTAGGGATCCATTTGCTCATACAAAATGGTTCAACCACCCATTGCGTATTGATACTTATCGGGTATAGAATAGATCTGCTTCTCTTTGTTCCTAATAAACAGAATTGTTCCATTATTACCAATAAAATAGAACAAATAGTAATACTTACTTCACGATAATTCACTGAAAGGGGAGGCCCCTATCATCATTTTTCCAATGCAATAAAGTTACATAGTGTCTATTTTTCTTTCATAAAGGGGTATTTCCATGGGTTTGCCTTGGTATCGTGTTCATACCGTCGTATTGAATGATCCTGGTCGGTTGCTTGCTGTCCATATAATGCATACGGCTCTGGTTGCTGGTTGGGCCGGTTCAATGGCGTTATATGAATTAGCAGTTTTTGATCCTTCTGACCCCGTTCTTGATCCAATGTGGAGACAAGGTATGTTTGTTATACCTTTCATGACGCGTTTAGGAATAACTAATTCATGGGGTGGGTGGAGTATTACAGGAGGAACTGTAACAAATCCAGGTATTTGGAGTTACGAAGGAGTGGCCGGGGCACATATTGGGTTTTCAGGGTTGTGCTTCTTAGCAGCTATTTGGCATTGGGTATATTGGGATCTCGAAATATTTTCTGATGAACGTACCGGAAAACCTTCTTTGGATTTGCCCAAGATCTTTGGAATTCATTTATTTCTTTCAGGGGTGGCATGCTTTGGTTTTGGCGTATTTCATGTAACAGGTTTGTATGGTCCTGGAATATGGGTGTCCGATCCTTATGGATTAACTGGAAAAGTACAATCGGTAAACCCAGCATGGGGCGTGGAAGGTTTTGATCCTTTCGTTCCGGGAGGAATAGCCTCTCATCATATTGCAGCAGGCACTTTGGGCATATTAGCGGGCCTATTCCATCTTAGTGTCCGTCCGCCCCAACGTCTATACAAAGGATTACGTATGGGTAATATTGAAACTGTCCTTTCCAGTAGTATCGCTGCTGTCTTTTTTGCTGCTTTTGTTGTTGCGGGAACTATGTGGTATGGTTCGGCAACTACCCCAATCGAATTATTTGGTCCTACTCGTTATCAATGGGATCAGGGATACTTCCAGCAAGAAATATATCGAAGAGTCAGTGCTGGGCTAGCCGAAAATCAAAGTTTAACAGAAGCTTGGTCTAAAATTCCTGAAAAATTAGCTTTTTATGATTACATCGGCAATAATCCGGCAAAAGGGGGATTATTCAGAGCCGGATCGATGGACAGTGGGGATGGAATAGCTGTTGGATGGTTAGGCCACCCCATCTTTAGAGATAAAGAAGGACGTGAACTTTTTGTACGTCGTATGCCTACTTTTTTTGAAACATTTCCCGTTGTTTTGGTAGATGGAGACGGAATTGTTAGAGCCGACGTTCCTTTTAGAAGGGCAGAATCGAAGTATAGTGTTGAACAAGTAGGTGTAACTGTTGAGTTCTATGGCGGCGAACTTAACGGAGTCAGTTACAGCGATCCCGCTACTGTGAAAAAATATGCGAGACGCGCTCAATTGGGTGAAATTTTTGAATTAGATCGTGCTACTTTGAAATCTGATGGGGTTTTTCGTAGCAGTCCACGAGGTTGGTTTACTTTTGGACATGCGTCGTTTGCTCTGCTCTTCTTTTTCGGACACATTTGGCATGGTGCTAGAACCCTGTTTAGAGATGTTTTTGCAGGTATTGACCCAGATTTGGATTCACAAGTCGAATTTGGAGCATTCCAAAAACTAGGAGATCCGACTACAAGAAAACAAGCCGTTTGATAGAACATTGCTGGGATATCTTTTGCTTCTTTAGTTACTTTTTTTACCTAAGGTATTAGAGAAATCCTAATTTGAATCACTGCCATTTCTTTGACTCTTGTTTTTTCTTTATCCGGGAGATGATTCAAAATAAACAGGTATGAAAGTTATAATTGTAAACCACGATCGAACCTATGGAAGCATTGGTTTATACATTCCTCTTAGTCTCGACTCTCGGGATAATCTTTTTCGCTATCTTTTTTCGAGAACCGCCGAAAGTTCCAACTAAGAAATGATTTTTCATTATCTCAATTGAAGTAATGAGCCGCCACAGTTTGGGAGGCTCATTACTTCAATTCGATTAGTCTCCGTGTTCCTCGAATGGATCTCGTAGTTGTTGAGCGGGTTGCCCAAAAGCGGTATATAAGGCGTACCCAGTAAAACTTACAAGTAAACCAGATACAGAGATGGCGACTAGGGTTGCTGTTTCCATTATTATAGAATTTCAAGATCACAATGAATCTATGATAAGATTGTTTATTTACAACAGAATAGTATACAAAGTCAACAGATCTCAATTATTACAATAAGATTTATGGCTACACAAACCGTTGAGGAACGCTCAAAAGCACGTCCAAAACAAACAGGTCTAGGGGGGTTGTTGAAACCGTTGAATTCGGAATATGGTAAAGTAGCTCCTGGATGGGGAACTACCCCTTTGATGGGTGTTGCAATGGCTCTTTTTACAATATTCTTATCTATTATTTTGGAGATTTATAATTCTTCCGTTTTACTGGACGGAATTTCAATGAATTAGATCCACAAGAATTATTATAAGTCTCGGCTTTTCAATATAAAGTGACTAATTTAGGGCTCAGATTTCTACCCCATTTTATTTTGGTAGTTCGACCGCGGAATTTTTTTGTTTCTGTATTTCCGGAATATGAGTGTGTGACTTGTTAGAATTGATCCTAGTGCTAGTACAGAGAACCCATCTGTCATCTTGATAAAGATAGGTTTTTATCTCGTCGAATATTTATTCTAGTATTTGAAACACGAAATATATGAAATAAATTATGAATGAAATAGTAGAACTATGATTTATATTGAATAGTTCGACCCCGTGGCCGGTCTCCAAACCGTTTTCAAAGAAAAAGAAGCTAACAAATTCGAAATGAAAAGATTTTTCTTCTTTTAAACTCCTGTTTATGCTTATTTTAAGCACAGGACAAAAAAGTTTCTTTGCTTTGGAGTTTAAGTCATTATTATATTATCGCTATCAATTATCGATTCATTAAATAAGTGATGATCCCGTGGTTCTTACTCAGAGAAGCTTTGGGCTAAACTGTAAGTTTTTCTTGAGAATCATAATCATCGGGGGGTGTAGTATGAATCTGAGGTTTTAATTAATTCATAGGGTCTTAACAAGAGAATTCCTATCAAAAAAAAAAAAACCGAATTAGATACAAATCGAAATAATAATAAAAGAAAAAGAAATAGGGCACGAGAAGATTCAAAAGGCCTTTAACGATCACCATAAAGACAAATGAGCCAACTTGATGTTTTGGCACTATCAGCATAAAGAAGAGTTGTCGGATTTTTTTATTCTTTCGTCTCGTCAAAGAAGATTGAATCAAAAAAGAAAGGAATAAATTTCCAACTTTCTATTACAGACCCGTTGCAATCAACCTTTGTGTGCTTGTGCTTGAGCTGTATGAGATGAAATTCTCCTATACGGTTCTCGGAGGGGGAGTCCTCTTGGTTTACCTATCTCAATAAAGTGTATGATTGGTTCGAAGAACGTCTCGAGATTCAGGCGATTGCAGATGATATAACTAGTAAATATGTTCCTCCTCATGTCAACATATTTTATTGTCTAGGAGGAATTACGCTTACTTGTTTTTTAGTACAAGTAGCTACAGGATTTGCTATGACTTTTTACTACCGTCCAACTGTTACTGAGGCTTTTTCTTCTGTTCAATACATAATGACTGAAGCTAACTTTGGTTGGTTAATCCGATCGGTTCATCGATGGTCGGCAAGTATGATGGTCCTAATGATGATCCTGCACGTATTTCGTGTTTATCTAACCGGTGGGTTTAAAAG